CGCGAGTTGCAGAGATGAGAACCATGAAAAGCAAGATCCCGAATAAGAAAACAGAAACCGAGGAAACCACAAGAGTGAAGACTAGTAGAGTCTCGTCTTTTGTCATTCTTTGCTCCTTTTTCACTCAATGATTCATTCGAATTTCCCGACCAAAAATTCTATATGTCTATTCTATGATATTTCTATATATATAGAATATGATATCTAATATGACACCCGATTTGTCAAAGGGATTGGATTGGTGACTTACCCATTCAGTGACTTTGGCACTGGACGTTCCAAAAACGGGTACTATCGGATCGGGTGAATTAGAGAATAGACAGAGATCCGTTGGCATTTCAGCCTTTCTTCTCCTTTCAGGGCCTATCCGAAAGAGAATCCAGTACCTCTTGGTCCTGAATATCAGAATAGGACGAACGAACCGGCCTCCGCGGATATCTTTGCTTCGGAACAAAACCCTGCAATCAAATAGATTGTCCCAAGGGCGCCATATTCTAGGAGCCCAAGTTATGCTATTGAAAATTCGTTCCTCTAGCAGTTCCGGTTTGACCATTCCGTTCCCTTTTTCAAACTCCACTTCTTTTCATATAGCAATCCCTGATCAAAGAGAGAACAATATCCATTTCAAAACATTTCTAACGGATTCCTTGGTTCGGACCGACGAAGTAATGGCACTCAATTATTATCAACCTGACTGCAATCTTTTTCTGTCGGTAAGGATTGCACCAGAGCACCTTCTACTTCTAATAGGCCATGAACTATAGATAGAGAAGAATCATTCTGAGCGAGTCCATAAGAAGCGACCCACTTTTTTTCATCGGTTCCGGGGGAAGACCAAAGATCTTGCGCGACCGGTCCGCCAGAAAAACTCAAAAGAGAAAGAAGTCTCGTTAATCTCTTCATGCTCGTTCCAAGTTCGAAGTACCCTTTGGCCAAAGAAAAACCCGCTTCCTGACACGATTGCCTCTTTATATAGATAGATTCTATGGGGTTATTACTTAGAAGTCTATTTTGTACAAGAGCCCCTCCTATCTGATAGAAAAGGGTCCCATGATCCCGAGCCGGTCTTACCTTGGCTCGCAAACCCCAAGTTTGTCTATGAAGAGCTAATCTAATTGTATTAGTTTCTATAATGGATTTCTTATGTGGAATACTAATGGATAGGGCCTCGTTGCTAAGTGCTACAAGATCTAGTGCACTGGAACTCGTGGTTATGGACCCGAATCCTTTAGTATGGAACATTGTCTTTTCCAAGTAAAAACCCCTAGTATATGAAAGAATGAAAAGGTGCTTTCGTTCTTGTGGAATAAGAAGCCCTCGTACCTTAATGAAAGGAAAATAGGAATTTTTCGTTAGGTATTTGACCAAATAGGATCGTCCAGTTCCTATAGAACCTATCACTAAAATACCCGATAGGGCTAAGCGGAACGAAAAGGGTTTTCCATGAGATGGTAAATGAAAACGATTAGCCCCACACGAGGTTTGGGAATAAGTGATTGTCTGATAATGAGCAAGGAATATACGTCTTTCTGCTAAAGAGGATCTATTAAACTCATAATTCATTAGATCCTTGTTATCAATGTCAACTAGGTATCATAAGTAAATGGATCCCGGTTGTTCAATCCTTTGATAACCAAGGTCATTCTTTGCTAAAGAGAAATGATCACTATGAGTCAGACTCAATAGAATTGGATCCATTCCAAATAGCGAGAATTAGGATTCTTGATCCCTCTCAATCTCTCTTTCAATTCGAGGATCCAGAGAGGTGTTTTCATAGTCATCTCCGAATATTTGCCATCTCCGAATATTTTCGATTTCATTTTTCTATGATATGTCTTTCTATATGAAAATTGGTTATTTACGATGTACGATGATCCCTGTTAAGCATCCATGGCTGAATGGTTAAAGCGCCCAACTCATAATTGGTAAATTTGCGGGTTCAATTCCTGCTGGATGCACGCGAACGGGAACGTTCCATAAGTCTATTGGAACTGGCTCTCTATCCATGGAATCTCATCCATCATCCATACATAACGAATTGGTATGGTATATTCATACCATAACATAAGAACAATAAGAACTCGAATTCTTATCGATACTGGAACTCAGAGCATAGGAGGGAAAGTCGATTTATGGATGGAATCAAATACGCAGTATTTACAGAAAAAAGTCTTCGTTTATTGGGAAAGAATCAATATACTTTTAATGTCGAATCGGGATTCACTAAGACAGAAATAAAGCATTGGGTCGAACTCTTCTTTGGTGTTAAGGTAGTAGCTGTGAATAGCCATCGACTACCCAGAAAGGGTAGAAGAATGGGACCTATTCTGGGACATACAATGCATTACAGACGTATGATCATTACCCTTCAACCGGGTTATTCTATTCCACTTCTAGATAGAGAAAAAAACTAAAGGAGAATACTTAATAATACGGCGAAACATTTATACAAAACACCTATCCCGAGCACACGCAAGGGAACCGTAGACAGGCAAGTGAAATCCAATCCACGAAATAATTTGATCCATGGACGGCACCGTTGTGGTAAAGGTCGTAATTCCAGAGGAATCATTACCGCAAGGCATAGAGGGGGAGGTCATAAGCGCCTATACCGTAAAATCGATTTTCGACGGAATCAAAAAGACATATCTGGTAGAATCGTAACCATAGAATACGACCCTAATCGAAATGCATACATTTGTCTCATACACTATGGGGATGGTGAGAAGAGATATATTTTACATCCCAGAGGGGCTATAATTGGAGATACTATTGTTTCTGGTACAAAAGTTCCTATATCAATGGGAAATGCCCTACCTTTGAGTGCGGTTTGAACTATTGATTTACGTAATTGGAAGTAACCAATTAGGTTTACGACGAAACCTAGAAATCGATCACTGATCCAATTTGACTACCTCTACGGGATAGACCTCAACAGAAAACTGTTGAGTAACGGCAGCAAGTGATTGAGTTCAGTAGTTCCTCATAGAAAATTATTGACTCTAGAGATATGGTAATATGGAGAAGACAAAATTGTTTGAAGCACGCACAGAACCGGAAGCGCCCCTTGTTTCAAAGAGAGGAGGACGGGTTATTCACATTTAATTTGATGGTCAGAGGCGAATTGAAAGCTAAGCAGTGGTAATTAAGACCCCCCGGGGAAAATAGGGATGTCTCCTACGTTACCCATAATATGTGGAAGTATCGACGTAATTTCATAGAGTCATTCGATCTGAATGCTACATGAAGAACATAAGCCAGATGACGGAACGCGGAGACCTAGGATGTAGAAGATCATAACATGAGCGATTCGGCAGATTTGGATTCCTTTCCTATATATCCACTCATGTGGTACTTCATCATACGATTCATATAAGATCCATCTGTCTAGAGATCGTCATATACATCTAGAAAGCTGTATGCTTTGGAAGAAGCTTGTACAGTTTGGGAAGGGGTTTTTTGAGAGAAAAGAAGAATCTACTTCAACCGATATGCCCTTAGGCACGGCCATACATAACATAGAAATCACACGTGGAAGGGGTGGGCAATTAGCTAGAGCAGCAGGTGCTGTAGCGAAACTGATTGCAAAAGAGGGTAAATCGGCCACTTTAAGATTACCATCTGGGGAGGTCCGTTTGGTATCCCAAAATTGCTTAGCAACAGTCGGACAAGTGGGTAATGTTGGGGTGAACCAAAAAAGTTTGGGTAGAGCCGGATCTAAGTGTTGGCTAGGTAAACGCCCCGTAGTAAGAGGGGTAGTTATGAACCCTGTGGACCACCCCCATGGGGGCGGTGAAGGGAAAGCCCCCATTGGTAGAAAAAAACCCACAACCCCTTGGGGTTATCCTGCGCTTGGAAGAAGAACTAGGAAAAGGAAAAAATATAGTGATAGTTTTATTCTTCGTCGCCGTAAGTAAATACGTAACTAGGAATATGGAAAATTGCATTTTTGGAATTTGCAATAATGCGATGGGCGAACGACGGGAATTGAACCCGCGCATGGTGGATTCACAATCCACTGCCTTGATCCACTTGGCTACATCCGCCCCTTATCCAGCTAAAGGATTTTTCTCTTTGTTCCATTCATCATTATTCTATTTATTCTGACCTCCATACTTCGATCGAGATATTGGACATAGAATGCCACTCTTTAAAATGGAAAAAGGAGTAATCAGCTGTGACACGAAAAAAAACGAATCCTTTTGTAGCTCATCATTTATTGGCAAAAATCGAAAAGGTCAATATGAAGGAGGAGAAAGAAACAATAGTAACGTGGTCCCGGGCATCTAGCATTCTACCCGCAATGGTTGGCCATACAATCGCGATTCATAATGGAAAGGAACATATACCTATTTACATAACAAATCCTATGGTAGGTCGCAAATTGGGGGAATTCGTGCCTACTCGGCATTTCACGAGTTATGAAAGTGCAAGAAAAGATACTAAATCTCGTCGTTAACTGAATTCAGAATAGAAAGATTCAAAATAAAAAAAAACAAACAAAGGTAGGCGGGGAATAACCTTATTTATGACAAGTTTCAAACTGGTAAAGTATACCCCTAGAATAAAGAAGAAGAAGAATGGGCTAAGGAAACTCGCAAGGAAAGTTCCAACCGATCGTCTACTTAAGTTCGAACGGGTTTTCAAAGCACAAAAACGCATCCATATGTCTGTTTTCAAAGCACAAAGAGTTCTTGATGAGATTCGCTGGCGTTACTACGAAGAAACTGTTATGATACTGAACCTCATGCCTTATCGAGCATCTTATCCCATCCTAAAGTTGGTTTATTCGGCAGCAGCAAATGCTACTCATTATAGGGATTTCGACAAAGCGAATTTATTCATCACTAAAGCCGAAGTCAGTAGGAGTACTATTATGAAAAAATTCAGACCTCGAGCTCGAGGACGTAGTTCTCCCATAAAAAAAACCATGTGTCATATAACAATTGTACTAAATATAGTAAAGAAATCTAAATAATCTTTAGATCCATCTAAGATTTCGATTCCCAGTAAAAAAAAAATAGAATAGAAAAATATGGGACAAAAAATAAATCCACTCGGTTTCAGACTTGGTACAACCCAAAATCACCATTCCTTTTGGTTCGCACAACCAAAAAATTATTCTGAAGGTCTACAGGAAGATAAAAAAATACGGAATTGTATCAAGAACTATATACAAAAGAATAGGAAAAAAGGCTCGAATAGAAAAATAGAATCAGACTCAAGTTCCGAAGTAATTACACATAATAGAAAAATGGACTCAGGCTCAAGTTCCGAAGTAATTACACATATAGAAATTCAAAAAGAAATCGATACGATCCACGTAATAATCCATATTGGATTCCCCAATTTATTAAAGAAAAAAGGAGCAATCGAAGAATTAGAGAAAGATCTACAAAAGGAAGTTAATTCTGTAAACCAGAGACTTAATATTGCTATTGAAAAAGTTAAAGAACCTTATAGACAACCTAGCATTCTTGCAGAATATATAGCTTTCCAATTAAAAAATAGAGTTTCATTCCGAAAGGCAATGAAAAAAGCCATTGAATTAACTCAAAAAGCAGATATAAGGGGAGTAAAAGTAAAAATTGCAGGTCGTCTCGCAGGGAAAGAAATTGCACGTGCCGAATGCATCAAAAAGGGTAGACTTCCCCTCCAAACAATTCGCGCTAAAATTGATTATTGCTGCTATCCAATTCGAACTATCTATGGAGTATTAGGTGTAAAAATTTGGATATTCATAGACGAAGAATAACTAGCCTTGTCTTCCCATTCTGTTCAGTGATAGAATAAAAAATGACAAGAGCCTTATTTTTCCTGAAATCCCTGAAAAAGAAGAAGAAATTCTACCTCTTTCTATAAGATTTAATGAAAATTGATAAATCTTTTAATATAATTGCTATGCTTAGTGTGTGACTCGTTAGTTTTTTCTTTAGAGTCGAAAATGGAGATTCAAAAAAATTGACTGAACCCTACTATAAATAGAAAAAGAAAAAAACTTAGTAATTATAGAAAATTAACTAATAACCAACCTATTGCTTCGTATTGTCGAGATCCTAACTAAGAAACAGTCACTATATGATACATCTATCATAAATGAGTAGATCTATCATATAGTTGTAGCAACTGCAATTTTTTCTCTAAAAAAGAAAATGGATTCTAGGTTGTGAAGCAAAACTAAAGGGATGTGGATAAAAGGAGGGATGATAGAAAGAAAGAAGAGGAATAAGAAAGATATAGGATTCCAATATGTATGGTCTATGAGTTACATCATAAAAGGCAATGTGATAAAGCATCAATATAATAAAAATAACAGAGAATTCGAAATCGTAACTTGAAACAAGAAATACAAATTTAAAACAATAATAAAGAGCGGCCCGGGTTAATAAAACTGAGAAAATTGACTCGGAAAGAAATTTTTTGGAAGCTCCATTGTGGGATTCAGACCTAACCATTAAAGGAGAAGTAGTGGGAACGACAGAACCTATGACTGCATAGGATTTTATTGAAAAGAATCCTAATACTTCATTGGGTGGGATGGCGGAACAAACCAAAAAAATTGCCTTATTTGGTAAGGTTATAATATAAATTAACAAATAAGACAGGAAAGAGTAAATATTCGCCCGCGAAATCTTTATTGAATTAGAATACTTTACCGCGATTCAATAAGAGTAAAAATAAGGAGATTTTTTGTTAAGAAAGATTACATTATCCATAAATATAGAATATAGATAAATAGACACACACATCTAGATATATTCTAGATCTTCTTTCTTGACTATATATTTATCTATTTTAACAAATTCAATATTAAAAAAACCCTAACTTTTTCTATTATCTATTAATGTGCATCTATCCATAATATTTTGGAATATTATGGAATTAGAGAAATTTGCACGCTTTCTCATTTCATTCGCGAGGAGCTGGATGAGAAGAAACTCTCATGTCCAGTTTTGCAGTAGAGATGGAACTAAGAAAGAACCATCGACTATAACCCCAAAAGAACCAGATTTCGTAAACAACATAGAGGAAGAATGAAGGGAAAATCCTGCCGAGGCAATCGTATTTGTTTTGGTAGATATGCTCTTCAAGCACTTGAACCCGCTTGGATCACGTCGAGACAGATAGAAGCAGGACGAAGAGCAATGACACGATATGCACGTCGTGGTGGAAAACTATGGGTACGTATATTTCCCGACAAACCGGTTACACTAAGACCCACGGAAACACGTATGGGCTCAGGAAAGGGATCCCCCGAATATTGGGTAGCCGTTGTTAAACCAGGTCGAATACTTTATGAAATGGGCGGAGTATCCGAAACTGTAGCTAGAGCAGCTATCTCCATAGCTGCCAGTAAAATGCCCATACGAAGTCAATTTCTTCGATTAGAGATAGAGATATAGAACCCAAAAAAAGGAGTATTGAAGATAAAAAAACCAGGTTTTTCTTTCTGGAAAGACAATATTTCTTTCATCCTTTTGCATTGAAATAACAAATTGAAATCAAAATAATATGATTCAACCTCAGACCCTTTTAAATGTAGCAGATAACAGTGGAGCTCGAAAATTGATGTGTATTCGAGTCATAGGAGCTGCTAGTAATCAGCGATATGCTCGTATTGGTGATGTTATTGTTGCTGTAATCAAAGACGCAGTGCCCCAAATGCCTCTAGAAAGATCCGAAGTAATTCGAGCTGTAATTGTACGTACATGTAAAGAGTTCAAATGCGAAGACGGTATAATAATACGCTATGATGACAATGCAGCGGTTATCATTGATCAAAAAGGAAATCCAAAAGGAACTCGAGTTTTTGGCGCGATCGCCGAGGAATTGAGAGAGTTGAATTTTACTAAAATAGTTTCATTAGCTCCTGAAGTATTATAAATACTAGTAGGCAAGATATAGATCAAAGAAAAAATTAGTAGATTGTGTTTCACGTATATGCTTTAAAATCCAAAATAAAAAAAAAAAAGAAAACATGTTGATTATAGAAAAATTAGGAGGAACCTAGAATTAGAGTCTTATGGGCAAGGACACTATTGCTGATTTACTAACCTCTATAAGAAACGCGGACATGAATAAAAAAGGAACAGTTCGAGTAGTATCTACAAATATTACCGAAAACATTGTTAAAATACTTCTACGAGAGGGTTTTATTGAAAGTGTTCGGAAACATCAGGAAAGTAACAGATATTTCTTGGTTTCAACTTTGCGACATCAAAAGAGAAAGACTAGAAAAGGAATATATAGAACTAGAACCTTTTTAAAGCGTATCAGCCGACCCGGCTTACGAATTTATGCCAACTATCAAGGAATTCCTAAAGTTTTGGGCGGAATGGGAATTGCTATTCTTTCTACTTCTCGAGGTATAATGACAGATCGAGAAGCTCGACTAAACAGAATTGGGGGGGAAGTCTTATGTTATATATGGTAATCGCCCCTCCTATAGTACCCGAATTCTATCTCGAACTTCCTATTTTTCAAATAAAAATACAACGTTTTTTTTTATTTGAAAATCAAAATAGAAAAATAGGAGAAAAAAAAATATGACAGAAAAAAAAAATAGGAGAGAAAAAAAAAACCCGAGAGAAGCAAAAGTCACTTTCGAAGGTTTAGTTACGGAAGCCCTACCCAACGGAATGTTCCGCGTTCGCCTAGAGAATGACACCATCATTCTGGGCTATATTTCAGGAAAGATCCGGTCTAGTTCTATACGAATACTGATGGGGGATAGGGTCAAAATTGAAGTAAGTCGTTATGATTCAAGCAAGGGACGTATAATTTATAGACTTCCCCATAAGGATTCGAAGCGTACCGAAGACTCGAAGGATACCGAAGATTTGAAGGATACCGAAGATTTGAAGGATACCAAAGATTCAAAGAATTAGGTTTTTCTTTTTTTTTTCTAGGGTAATAAATTCAAAGTTCCAAAATTCAAGCGAAGAGACTTATTTTTTCCAAAGATTAGATTCATAGTTTAAGAAAGGAATACGGAAATATGAAAATAAGAGCTTCTGTTCGTAAAATTTGTACAAAATGTCGACTGATTCGTAGGCGTGGACGAATTAGAGTCATTTGTTCCAACCCGAAGCATAAACAAAGACAGGGGTAATCTTTCGAAAAAGAACTTTACTTTCTAAAAAGTAAAAAAAGTACCCGCGGAAATGTCCAAATTCCAAATAAAATAATTAAAGTAAAGGATATATTTTACCCTGAAACGGATATCTTTGTATCTTTTTTTCTTTTTGTTATTTCTAACTCATATTTATGAGATAATAAAATATGACAAAAGCTATACCAAAAATTGGTTCACGTAGGAAAGTGCGGATTGGTTTGCGTAGGAATGCGCGTTTTAGTTTACGGAAGAGTGCACGTAGAATAACAAAAGGAGTTATTCATGTTCAAGCTAGTTTCAACAATACCATTATAACTGTTACAGACCCGCAGGGTCGGGTGGTTTTCTGGTCCTCCGCGGGTACTTGTGGATTCAAAAGCTCAAGAAAAGCATCACCCTATGCTGGTCAAAGAACAGCAGTAGATGCTATTCGTACAGTGGGTTTGCAACGAGCAGAAGTTATGGTAAAGGGTGCTGGTAGTGGAAGAGATGCCGCATTACGAGCCATTGCTAAAAGTGGTGTACGATTAAGTTGTATACGCGATGTAACACCTATGCCGCATAATGGATGTCGACCTCCTAAAAAAAGACGTCTGTAAAAGAATTAAACCGCTTTCAAGAGAAATAAACGATTCAATGATCAAATAATAATACTAGTCTATTATGGTTCGAGAGGAGGTAGCAGGATCCACTCAAACACTACAGTGGAAGTGTGTTGAATCAAGAGTAGATAGTAAGCGTCTTTATTATGGTCGTTTCATTTTGTCCCCGCTTAGAAAAGGTCAAGCGGATACCGTCGGTATTGCCTTGCGAAGAGCTTTACTTGGAGAAATAGAAGGAACATGTATCACACGTGCAAAATTTGGGAGCGTGCCACACGAATATTCTACAATAGCAGGTATTGAAGAATCCGTACAAGAAATTTTACTAAATTTGAAAGAAATTGTATTGAGAAGTAATCTCTATGGAGTTAGAGACGCATCAATTTGTGTCAAAGGTCCTAGATACATAACTGCTCAAGATATCATCTTACCCCCTTCCGTAGAGATCGTTGATATGGCACAACCTATAGCTAACTTGACAGAGCCCATTGATTTCTGTATTGAGTTACAGATCAAGAGAGATCGCGGATATCACACGGAACTCAGAAAGAACTCTCAAGATGGAAGTTATCCCATAGATGCTGTATCCATGCCTGTTCGAAATGTGAATTATAGTATTTTTTATTGTGGGAATGGAAATGAAAAACACGAGATACTTTTTCTAGAAATATGGACGAATGGAAGTTTAACCCCTAAGGAAGCGCTTTATGAGGCTTCTCGTAATTTGATTGATTTATTTCTTCCTTTTCTACACGCGGAGGAAGAGGGCACTAGTTTCGAAGAAAATAAAAACAGGTTTACTCCACCCCTTTTAACCTTTCAAAAAAAATTAACTAATCTAAAGAAAAACAAAAAAGGAATTCCATTGAATTGTATTTTTATTGATCAATTAGAATTGCCTTCTAGAACGTATAATTGTCTCAAAAGGGCCAATATACATACACTATTGGACCTTTTGAGTAAGACTGAGGAAGATCTTATGAGAATTGACAGTTTTCGTATGGAAGATGGAAAACAGATATGGGACACTCTAGAGAAGCATCTCCCAATTGATTTACCTAAGAATAAGTTCTCGTTTTAAATCCATTGCAATTTTTTCCTCTTCTTCCTTTTCGAGTTAGAATAAAAAAAAAAGAAAACAATTTTGCATCTTTGGCACAATCTATATTTTCGTGAAATGGATCATAATAAAATGGATTTTAGGTATCTAGGGAAGATTCACTTGGAAGTAACTATTTCCTAGATACCTATGCACGGTACTTCACGGTTGAATGAATCAACCTGAAAAATCCCTAAAAAAGACCTAAAGTTAAGGATTTTTCAATGGGTAATGTTGCTCCAATACCTAACCAAAGAGCTACCGCAGTACCGATTAAAAAAACTGTCGTAGCTACTGGGCGACGAAATGGATTTTGGAATTTATTGACATTCTCTAGAAAGGGTACTGTCAATAAGCCCGTTGGCACAGAAACCATTAAGAGAACGCCCAATAACTTATTGGGTACTGTACGGAGTATTTGAAACACGGGAAAGAAGTACCACTCGGGTAATATTTCCAGAGGAGTTGCAAACGGATCCGCCGGTTCACCAATCATTGACGGCTCAAGAACCGCTAAACCTACATTACATGCAATAGTACCTAGAATTACTACTGGAAAAATATATAAAAGATCGTTGGGCCACGCGGGTTCCCCGTAATAATTATGTCCCATCCCTTTAGCTAATTTTGCTCTTAATACAGGATCATTTAAGTCAGGTTTCTTTGTTATTGGGATAGGTGAATTCTTTAGGATCCATCCCCCAAAGGAACCGGACATGAGAATTTTTCATCATCCGGCTCGAGCAAGAATGAAAGAAAAAAGACCGTGGAAGATCCATAATAGAATAAGGTATATAATGACTCAATGACTCTAGGTAAGAAAAGCTTTATCAGATTCTCTTTTCCGAAGTTGCACCTACAACTACTCATTGAAAAGAATCCTATTCTTATGGGTAAATGCTCAATATCCAAGTGGGCTTGCAAAATTGATCATGATCAATTGCTTTGTGGATTGTCTCATGTCTCTTGATTAGTTGGTGTTTATCCCCTCAATATCGCAAATTTCTTACGTCCAAACAAAGTATTTACTTGTTACTAATAAAAAATCCAAAAGTCTAGCCTACGTTCTTCCTTAGATACCTTCTTTTACTCCGATAGTATTGCGGATCGCAATCGATGCAAAGAAAATGAATGCATTTCCATACTATAATAAAAAAGTAAGTGTAATAAATAGAGAATTAGATCATGTGATATGACTTATTCCATTTCTACTCTATGGGATCTTACGGAGCCTGTTCATGGATGACATGGTCGGGGTATGATCATAGAAAATATTCTCCTCAAGTGAACCAGCCTATCCTTCCTAGATAGGGGACTTACGTGTTGATTGGATGCGGAGACACCTTTAGTTGTGAATTCTAATGTGGCAGATCCAATTCTTTATCTGCATGGCCAAATCAATAATTCAAGTCACACACTCCCATAATCCGCCTTATTTTCTTTCGTAAAATTAACTTCAACTATTTGTATCAAAATACTTCGGAGTTGAAGAAAAGTATCCAAATGACATGTCTTATTTTACAATAACCCATGTTTGTAGCAATGAAATACCACAACCTACCCGATATGATATATGAGAATTAGAATTATCTTTCTCTATGATATGCCTTCCCTATAAAGGACCCGAAATACCTTGCTTACGTATCATTGGAAAGTGCATTAACATAAATACGGCAGTAAGCAGAGGCAGTACAAAAGTATGTAAACTATAAAAACGAGTCAAAGTGGATTGGCCCACACTAGCACTTCCACGCAATAACTCCACTAAAGGCGATCCTATTACCGGAATCGCTTCAGGTACACCTGTCACAATTTTGACTGCCCAATAACCAATTTGATCCCAAGGCAAAGAATAACCAGTTACACCAAACGATGCAGTCAATACAGCCAAAACCACACCTGTGACCCAAGTTAATTCGCGGGGTTTTTTAAATCCACCTGTGAGATACACACGAAATACGTGCAGGATCATCATTAGAACCATCATACTTGCTGACCATCGATGAACTGATCGGATTAACCAACCAAAGTTGGCCTCGGTCATTATGTATTGAACCGAGGAAAAAGCCTCTGTAACGGTTGGGCGGTAGTAAAAAGTCATAGCAAAACCTGTAGCGACTTGTACTAGAAAACAAGTAAGTGTAATTCCCCCTAAACAATAAAATATGTTGACATGAGGAGGAACATATTTACTAGTTATATCATCCGCAATTGCCTGAATCTCAAGACGTTCCTCAAACCAATCATATACTTTATTGAGATAGGTAACTAACCCGAGTCCCCCTCCGAGAACCGTATATGAAAATTTCATCTCGTACGGCTCAAGCAGAAACACACAAATTTTCAACGGATATTAGAAAAAAAAGGGTTCAAAACTTCATCAGCCACTGGATTGGGTCGATTTGCCTTGAAGATATGAAATAAGAAAAATCCAGAATTTATTCTTTATGATGATAATGCCAAAAAATCTCAAGTTGGCTCATCTGTCTTCCTTTCTTTGCCTTATGTTGGTCATTAGAGGCCTCTTGACTTTTCTCTTCCCTATTTTGGATTTCTTTTTTTTTTTGCGTAATGCGGATTTACTCTTGTTTTGTTTTACTAGTAAATAAATAAAGCAAAAATTCTAGTAGTTTTCTGATAGAAATTATCTTGTTGCGATCCTATGAATCAGTTCAATTAAAACCTTAGATTCATACTAGAGCCACGATGATTGAGTCTCAAGCTAAACAAAAGGCAAGGGTTCTTCGAATAAGAACCGCTTGATGATCATTTATTGAATCGGTGTAATAACTCGACAAAATCAAGAGAAAAAAAAAAAGTTGTCTTTTGGGCAAACAAATTTGGAAGGAAGACATTTTCTTTTTTTATTAAAAACTACTTGAATTTTTTTCAGTCTGGTTGCGAGGTCTGAATAGTGAGTATGAATCATAGTTCCATTTTTTTTTTCTTGATCCACTCTATCTATTTCGTGTTCCAGATACTAGAATAAATAATAAATATCCGACGAATTAGAATCATCTTGATAGAGATAACAGGCCCTTTCTATGTATTATCAATAGGATCAATTCTAACAAGTCACACACTCATATTCCAGAGATACCGAAACAAAAAAATTCCACGGTCGAACTACCAGAATGTCTAGAAATGTAGAGCTTAAAGTAGAAAGGCTTTTTTGGATGGAAAAACTATGACTTCGTAGTTTTAGTTAGTAGAAACCTAATTCATTAAAATTCCGTCCAGTAAAACAGAAGAATTATAAATTTCTAAAATGATAGATAGGAATATCGCGAATAAAGCCATTGCGACCCCCATAAAAGGAGTAGTCCCCCAACCCGGAGCTACTTTCCCATATTCCGAATTCAAGGGTTTCAATAAACTACCTGCGCGAGTTCGTCTTGGCCCAGGTCTAGAACTATCTTCAACGGTTTGTGTAGCCATAAATTCTATTTAATCATTGGTGTTGACTTTGTATACTATTCCGTTGTAGTTGTAAATACACGATCTTTTCGTAGATCCATTGTAATCTTGAAATTCTATAAAAATGGAAACAGCAACTTTAGTCGCCATCTCCATATCTGGTTTACTTGTAAGCTTTACTGGGTATGCCTTATATACCGCGTTTGGGCAACCCTCTCAACAATTAAGAGATCCATTCGAAGAACACGGGGACTAATTGAAGTAAGAAGTCTCCCAGATGGGGAGACTTCTTACTTCAATGAAATTATTTCATTTTTTTAGTCGGAACCTTAGGTGGTTCTCGGAAGAAGATAGCGAAAAAAATTATCCCTAAAGTCGAAACTAAAAGGAACGTATAAACCAATGCTTCCATAGATTCGATCGTGGTTTATTTACAATTATAACTTCCACACCTATTCATTTGTCATTTGGGATCATTTCCCATATAAAGAAAGAAAAAGAGTCAAAGAAAGGATGGGAGATGTTTCCCATGTCAAATCAAAAAAGAGAGATGAAAGATACCATAGCAATGTGGTATCAGACTGCCTGTCTCCTTGTAGTTGGATCTCCAACTTTTTGGAATGTTCCAAATTCCACTTGAGCATCCAAGTCTGGATCAATACCAGCAAAAACATCTCGGAACAAGGTTCTAGCGCCATGCCAAATGTGTCCGAAAAAGAAGAGCAAAGCAAAGGTAGCATGACCAAAAGTGAACCAACCCCTTGGACTGCTGCGAAAAACACCATCCGATTTCAAAGTAGCCCGATCTAATTCAAAAATTTCCCCTAATTGGGAACGCCTCGCATATTTTTTTACAGTAGCAGGATCAGAATAACTTACACCATTAAGTTCGCCACCATAGAACTCCACCGTTACGCCTACTTGTTCAACACTATATTTGGATTCTGCTCTTCTAAAAGGAACGTCCGCTCTCACAATTCCCTCTTCATCTACCAAAACAACCGGAAATGTTTCAAAAAAAGTAGGCATACGGCGTACAAAAAGCTCGCGCCCTTCTTTATCTCTAAAGACGGGATGTCCTAACCATCCAACAGCTATTCCATCCCCATTGTCCATTGAGCCTGCTCTGAATAATCCCCCCTTTGCCGGATTATTACCAATATAATCATAAAAGGCTAATTTTTCGGGAATTTTAGACCAAGCTTCTGATAAACTAAGATTTTCGGCTAATCCATCGCTAACTCTTCGATATATTTCTTGCTGAAAGTATCCCTGATCCCACTGATAACGAGTAGGCCCAAATAATTCGATTGGGGTAGTTGCTGACCCATACCACATAGTTCCGGCAACTACGAAAGCTGCAAAAAAAACAGCAGCGATACTACTGGAAAGTACAGTTTCAATATTGCCCATACGTAATCCTTTGTATAGACGTTGAGGCGGACGGACACTAAGATGGAATAGGCCCGCTAATATGCCCAATGTACCCGCAGCAATATGATGAGAAGCTATTCCCCCCGGAACAAAAGGATCAAAACCTTCTACACCCCACGCTGGATTTACAGCTTGTACTTTTCCAGTTAGTCCATAAGGATCGGACACCCATATCCCAGGACCATACAAACCCGTTACATGAAATGCGCCAAAGCCAAAGCAAGCCACCCCTGCAAGAAATAAATGAATTCCAAAGATCTTGGGCAAATCCAAAGAGGGTTTTCCCGTCCGCTCATCACAGAATATTTCTAGGTCCCAATATACCCAATGCCAGATAGCTGCCAAGAAACACAAGCCAGAAAACACAATATGCGCACCTGCCACACCTTCATAACTCCAAATACCCGGATTCGTTACAGTTCCTCCTGAAATACTCCAACCACCCCACGAATTGGTTATTCCTAAACGAGTCATGAAGGGAATGACGAACATACCTTGTCTCCACATTGGATCCAGAACAGGATCAGAGGGATCAAAAACCGCTAATTCGTATAAAGCCATCGAGCCGGCCCAACCAGAAACTAGAGCTGTGTGCATTATATGCACCGAAAGCAATCGACCCGGATCATTCAATACAACAGTATGAACACGATACCAAGGCAAACCCATGGAAATACCCCTTTAGCAAAGAAAAATAGACACGATGTCGCTTTATTTTATCGCATTGGAAAAGACTATCCATATCCTATGTACCTAACCCCTCTAGGGGATTCTGTGTCAGAAAGCGTGAATATTTATTTCATTCCATTAAAAATAAGAAGCCAATTCTGTTCGTAAGAAGAAAGAGAAGCAGATCTATTCTATACTCGATAAGTGCCAATATGCAATGGGTAGCTTGGCCTATTTGGAAAAAAAAACGAAGAATAGATCCCTATCCCTCTTTGTTTATCATTCCAATCACCGATTCTTTTTTCTTTATTCAATCTGTCTTACCTTCCTTATAGATATAACCTTTCAATCTATGTATTATTTCAATCTACGTATTAATAGAATCTATAGTATTCATATAGAATAAGAAAAAAAAAAGACAATAAACTGCGGATTCTTTCTTTCTCTTCCATTCTTACGTTTCCATATTAAAGTATAGTTTTCTTACTTAAATTTAATAATATTAATCTAATATGCCCATTGGTGTTCCAAAAGTACCTTACCGGATTCCCGGAGATGAAGAAGCGACTTGGGTTGACTTATACAATGTTATGTATCGAGAAAGGACACTTTTTTTAGGTCAAGAGATTCGTTGCGAGATCACGAATCATATTACAGGTCTCATGGTATATCTCAGTATAGAAGATGGAATTAGCGATATTTTTTTGTTTATAAACTCCCCAGGCGGGTGGCTAATCTCAGGAATGGCAATTTTTGATACGATGCAAACGGTGACACCAGATATATATACAATATGCCTCGGAATAGCTGCGTCCATGGCATCCTTCATTCTGCTTGGAGGAGAACCCACCAAGCGTATAGCATTCCCTCACGCGAGGATTATGCTTCACCAACCTGCTAGTGCTTATTATCGGGCAAGGACACCAGAATTTTTACTAGAAGTGGAAGAGTTACACAAAGTTCGCGAAATGATCACAAGGGTTTATGCACTAAGAACAGGCAAGCCTTTTTGGGTTGTATCCGAAGACATGGAAAGGGATGTTTTTATGTCAGCAGACGAAGCCAAAGCTTATGGACTTGTCGATATTGTAGGGGATGAAATGATTGACGAGCACTGCGATACTGATCCAGTGTGGTTTCCGGAAATGTTTAAGGATTGGTAGTGGTCGCATTTCTTGTAAATTTATTTCAAACCTAAATTCAGGTTTTCTGCGATTTAATAGAAAATAGAAATACTTCATGATGATCAATCATCAGGTTAAGATCGATCTAAACCAATCCTTTTTTTCTATATACATACGACATGCCAACGGTTAAACAACTTATTAGAAACGCAAGACAGCCAATACGAAATGCTAGAAAATCGGCCGCGCTTAAGGGATGTCCTCAGCGTCGAGGAACATGTGCTAGGGTGTATGTGTGACTCGTTCAGATCATGAGTTCAAACAAATAAGACAATTTTGGAAGTATCCATGATCGGTACCAATGAATAGGATAGAGAAGCTCTATCCTAGATTTCTATGGTAATATGGAATTTCTGGTTTCCTTTGGTGCAAATCCAATCATCTAAATTGGAAATAAGAAGCAATTCCCCCATTGGTAGAGAATGGTTATCCATTAAGCGGAGGAAATAGTAATAAAAAGAAAAAGGCTTATGCTCCTTTATCTTAAAAGAACGGACTAACAGGGTCAGCTACTTAGCCAACTTTCATAATTAAATGCCGTCACTGTATGGATAACTCTTATTGTGAAAAGAGCTATTTACTCTATAATGGATAGGTAGAGCCAAAGAATGTGAACTATACAAGTTCACAATACCTTTTGATGAAATGAAAGAAAGGGCTCCGGTGTATAGAGAGGGCCTCACCGTTTAAAAGGGAACCATAGAAACGATGGAACCCACTATTTTTTTGAGTATCGTTAGAATTTGTTATTTCTATGCGAAATAACTGAAGGGAATAGAATAAAAAATCGTGGTTGGGAAGGTTACAGTAGCAAAAGCCATTGGAATTAATATTTTATATATCGGAATAATTCGTTTTGTTATTAATGGGAAAAAGGATGGCTAAAAGAAGAGAAATCATTAGTTATTCATTAAGGTTAATTTGATTCAATGACCAGAGTTCCGCGAGGATATATAGCTCGGAGACGACGAACAAAAATGCGTTCATTTGCCTCAAACTTTAGAGGGGCTCATTTAAGACTTAATCGAATGATTACTCAACAAGTAAGAAGAGCTTTTGTTTCCTCTCATCGAGATAGAGGCAGGCAAAAGAGGGATTTTCGTCGTTTGTGGATCACTCGGATAAACGCAGCAACGCGGATATATAAAGTATTCAATAGTTATAGTAAATTAATACACAATCTGTACAAGAAGGAATTGATTCTTAATCGTAAAATGCTTGCACAAGTAGCTGTATCAAATCCAAATAATCTTTACACGATTTCCAATAAAATAAAGATCATCAATTAAATGGATAAAAAAGTAATATACAGGAATAATTAAAACCGAATTCCCGGAGAGGGAACTCCGGGAAGATACAATAAATTAAGATTAAGTGGTAAGAATCAACGAGCATGTTGCAATAAATAAAAAAACTATTTATTCTTCCCCATTTTTCTTTCTTATAACAAACACAAGAATCAAAACTGGATTACTTTCCTTATATATAGGTCTGGCCCTTTCGAATAAAACATCAACAATCGGAACTTAAGTTCCGATTGTTGTTTCTTAAATTCTGGTTGGAGTTTCTTAAGTTTCGATTGGAATTGAACTTTTGCGTTAATTGAGGAATATGTCTATTTTTTCTGGGTCTAGGACCAGTAATTATTGAAATTGACTGGGCTTGAAATTGCTTCTCATTCTCATAGTTACGAAATGGTAAGAAAGATAAAATACGAGCCTGTTTTATAGCAAGAGTAATTAATCGTTGTTGTTTCAAGGTTAATCTATTTATTCGTCTCGATAATATTTTTCCTTGTTCACTAATAAATCGATTAATTAAACTCATGTTTCTATAATCAATTGGATCCCCCGGGCCAATCCGAGGACGCCTACGAAAAGGTTGTTTGGATTTACGAAAAGGTTGTTTGGATTTACGAAAAGTTTGCTTGGACTTACGAAAAGTTTGCTTGGATTTTTGAAAAGTTTGCTTGGATTTACGAAAGGGTTGCTTAGATTTATGAAAAGGTTGTTTAGATGTATACATGATTTATTCTTTATTAAAAAATTGGAAAAAAATGGATTTCTTTATTTTATTAATTTTGGATCCAGAAGAAGTAGTCTTTCTTTGGTCCATATATTATTTGATTCATATATAGTATATGAATACCCTCTATACATATGAAATAATATCTACCTGAAATCAAATGAGTTGATTTGTATTTTGTATTCTATCTATGTTCTATATATTAAATCTGTTCTTTGGAAAGATCGAACACACGATGCTCCTATTTTTTTATTTCGCCATGAGTCGTATGCTTGCGACAATAACGACAAAATTTTTTGAATTCTAATTGTCCAGGTGTATTGTGGCGATTCTTTTGAGTACTATATCTAGAAATCCCCGTCGATTCCTTATTGGCACCTTTTCGAACACAACTGATACATTCCAAAATAAGTCTGATTCTAACATCTTTCCCCTTGGCCATGAACCTCCTTTCTTTTTTGGATTGACTTAACTTAATTCTTCTACTTATTCTTTTATTCTTCTATTTTGAATCCGAAGAAGAAGAATAAAATCCATTAGAATAAAAAATTTTGGAAATACTTAAATTAAGTAATAAAAAATGGAGAAATAATTAAAGAATACAATCCTTGTCGAATTAGCAATAGCAAGGATTTTGCTTCGAAATCCTTTCATTTAAGTAGCCAGCCCAGCCTCTTTCTATGCTCTGATTTCTGAGGCCTGACTTAGCTTGGATACCGCTTTTAATTGAATTTCTGTTTTCCAAAATGGGATTTACCGAATTTTTCATGACTCTGAGGTTCAACCCAATCCATCTTTTCTTTCTTTTTCCTTCCTATACTAAAAAAAAAAAGGATTGAAAAAGGGAAAATTTTCGTCATGTCACGAAGAATTCCTCGCATAGCAATAACTAGAATTAAAAAAAAGGGAATGACAAAGCATCTGGGAATAAACGATTAATTTCTATCAATAAACCTGCTAAAGCCCCAAACCATAGAGTACTTAGCACGGGTGCTACAGAGAGATATGTTTTTATATCCCGCATTGAAAATCCTCCTTCCTTATTGGAATACATATATGATCAGATACTCTTGCCCAAGATCTTTTGTATTTCTTTTGTTTAGGCGAAATTCCTAACTAAAAAAACAAAATCAATATTCTATATAGAATGAACCGTATAGACGAGATTTTCCTATCCCTAAAAAAGAAAAAGATGACCTCTTCTTCCTATACATTACCAAGGAATAGTAATCTTTCTTTTATAGGTGAAATTAGATTCGATTTTAGATGTATACCATTCCTTGACTTGATTATATGAGACCAAAAAGAAGAAATGACAAGAAGGTTCTATATAGATAGAGAAAGAGAAGAAAATTACGATGTGGAAAACAAGACAGGAATTGTGTACAATGCCATTGTACAACAATTTGGAAAAGGGATGTAGCGCAGCTTGGTAGCGCGTTTGTTTTGGGTACAAAATGTCACAGGTTCAAATCCTGTCATCCCTACCTATTACTTCTTTCTTCTTTATGGGCAGTAGCGAGGGGATCAATTAAAGTGGGTATAACTTGAATTTGTGGATACTATACGTACGTGAGACACGTTAGGAGTAGAAAAGGGTTTTCTTTTTGAATGAAAGCGCTCTTAGTTCAGTTCGGTAGAACGCGGGTCTCCAAAACCCGATGTCGTAGGTTCAAATCCTACAGAGCGTGATTCCATCTATCTTATGTCGAAGCAGAGTAAAATAACTTAACAAAACAAAGTTGAATTGCAACTCCAATTTGACCTCCTCTCTGGTCTGGAGGAGGTCAATCAAAAAAGAAATATTACTCAATCAAAGATCCAACTGATCCCCACGCCTGTATTGCAAATACGCAGTCACGAATAATCCCGCTAAAGTAATAGGAATTAGGCCTAAGACGATTCCAAATAGAAAAACTTCAATCATTTCGATTTGTTCGAGGGGATAAAAAAAAGAGGTACGATCTATCCCTAAATAGTAGTCTAAATTATCCACGAATCTCAATGACCAAGAAAAGAATTGGTAATTAGTGTGGAAAAGAGTCGTAGAATACCAGGAATCCAAAAGAAAGATTTTGCTTTTCTGACTTATTCATTCAATTCATTTCAAATAAGACGTATCTTGTTCAAACCAATAAATAGAGCTGGGGTTATAGTTAAAGCAGCCAGTAGAAAACCGAAATAACTAGTTATAGTAAGCATGAAAGGGTTAAATTCCATTTATTTTTTTACTACACTACATATGTTGGTAAAGCACTTACCTAAGTTATGGAAAATTCAGAATTCATCGGTTATTTTAGATAATACTAAAAAACAAGATCGAGTGAGATACAGAAGTGTAAAAGAGAATCGATTCATCAGATGCGACATGAGTCCCTAATTCCGAATCAAGAGATTTGTTGTGGAATCTGTCAATTGAGTAAAGTAATAATATTAAGAACTAGATCATCTAACCCCATTGAAAAATGAAATTGGATTTTCGGGAGAATTTTGGAATAAAAGATAAATAAAGAATTGAAACGGTCGAATATTCCCCTATTCCTTCTTATTTTAACTGATTGTATTCCATATGGAATAAGAGGAGAAGAAAAGCATTCCACGACCCCCCGAGGGGCCCCTTAAAAAAAGGAAAGCTCCTCCTTGAATTTACTTTATTTTTATTCCTTTTTCGAACCCCCAACCAAAGTTGATTCGAAGACGAGTCACTTCAATTATCCTTTTAAGTTTTATCTTCTGTCTTTCCCTATTTCATCTCGTAAAGTTCCACTCTTGCAGTTTAGTCAAGAAAGTTAGACCTAATCCAACAAATAAGGCAAGGATTGGTTACGAATCTTGATTCTTCAAAGAATGTTTTCTTTCTTTCATAACAGATTATCTACTATTCGATTTTCTATTTATTAGATATTATGCTAACCAATTAAATTCCTTAAAGGGAAAGGTTGGATTGGATTCTAA